AACTCCGGGAGGCTTGATGAAGTGCCTCCTTAGGAGTTAAACTCCCGTTTGTCCATATTTCTAGAAAAAGGATCTCTTGTTTTTCATTGCCATTCCCATAAGACTGAATACTATGATTGGCATTTCGAACAGGCATGAATACAGCATCTATAGGATAACAATTTCCGTCTTGAAAGTTATTTGGCGTTTTTATATTATATCCTCGACTCCTCTCGATTTGTAATCCAATACACAAATCAATTGGTTCTGTTAGGCTAGCTATGTGCTGTGTCTTATCAACGATTTCCACAGAAGGTGGCAAGAGGATGTCTTGAGCAGTTACATCTCCCGAACCTTTGACACAAATAAGCGCGTCACAAGTTCCATAAAGATTACTTCTCAATACAATTTCTTTCAAATTCATTAAAATTTCATGTACCGATTCTTGAATACCCACTATGGTAGAATATTCATGTGGGATTTTCTCAGATTTTGCGCGTGTAATACACGTTCCTTCTATTTCTCCAAGTAAAACTCTTCGCATCGCAATGCCTATTGTGTCGGCTTGACCTTTCATAAGTGGAGACAAAATAAAGCGTCCATAATAAAGACGCTTACTGTCTGCTCTTGATTCAACACACTTCCACTGTAGTGTCCGAGTAGATACTTTGACTTTCTCTCGAACCATAGTAATATTATTTGTCAGATCGTTGAGTCATTTATTTCTCTTGAAATCCCTTCTATATTCTACACCCGTCTTTTTTTAGGGGGTCTGCAACCATTATGTGGCATAGGGGTTACATCCCGTACGAAATTTAAAAGGATACCGCTTCTACGAATAGCTCGTAATGCTGCATCTCTTCCGAGACCAGGACCCTTTATCATGACTTCTGCTCGTTGCATACCTTGATCCGCTACGGCTCGAATAGCACTTCCTGCTGCGGTTTGAGCAGCAAAGGGCGTACCTCTTCTTGTACCCCTGAATCCACAAGTACCGGCCGAGGACCAAGAAATTACCCGACCCCGTACATCCGTAACAGTCACAATGGTGTTGTTGAAACTTGCTTGAACATGAATAACGCCCTTTGGTATTCGACGTCCACTTTTGCGCGAACCACTCCGCCCAGTCCTACGTGAACCACTTCTTGGTGTAGATTTTGCCATATTTGATCATTTCATAAATATAAGTTAGAGATATATGGATATATCCATTTCATGTCAAAACCGATCTTTTATTTTGATTTGTTCATCGGTTCCTTTCTAGAGTCCCTTTTCGAAAGATTATCCTTGTCTTTGTTTATGTCTCGGGTTGGAACAAATTACTATAATCCGTCCCCTCCTGCGGATCAGTCGACATTTTTCACAAATTTTACGAACGGAAGCCCTTATTTTCATAATTGTTATGCCTTAAATGAATTTCGAATCTACTTATTATTGGAAGAAAATAAGTTTCTTGAAATTTTTGAACCGTGAATTGTATCCCCATGAAAGGAATGTTGAAAAATCACCTATTCACTCAAATCCTTTTGTGTAGCCTATAAATTATATGCCATCCCTTTGAATCATAACGACTTCCTTCAATTTTCACTATATCCACCGGTAGTCTATGTATAAAAACAGGTCGGATCCTTCCTGAAACATAACCTAGAATCTGACTTAGTTGTCTAAACCATCTAACAGAACCCAGAACATACCATTGGTAAGTTGTTCAGTAATTAAACCTCGAGGAATCCCCCCTTTTTTTTTTCACAACACAAAAGGAAGCTCCAAATACAATTCGGATAGAAGAAGAATTACCATATATAACACAAAATCTCTCCGCCGATTCTTTCTAGTCGAGCCGCTCGGTCTGTCATTATACCCCGAGATGTAGAGAGAATCACAATCCCCATCCCATCTAAAATTCTAGGAATTCGTTGATAGTTAAAATAGATTCGTAGACCGGGTCGACTGATTCGTTTTAAATTTAAAATGGGTCTATACGGTCCTTTCCTATTCCTTCTATGTCGTAGGGTTAAAACCAAAAACTCTTTTTGGTTTTCCAAGAGTTTCCTTACGTTTTCTATAAAACCCTCTCGCAAAAGTATTTTAACAATGTTTTCGGTGATGTTAGTAGATGCTATTCGAACTGTTCCCTTTCGATTCATGTCAGCATTTCGTATAGAAGTTATTATGTCAGCAATAGTGTCTTTGCCCATGAGAAACTCAAAATTTTGTTGCTTCCGAATTTTTATATAATCAACATGTTCTTTTTTTTTATGAAAAGTATTAAAAGTATATGCGTGAGACATACTCTACTAAATTTTTATTTATTTTTATCTATTGTATTTTAATACTCTGACTATATCCTATGGCTATATCGCGGTCTCATCTTATAATACTTCAGGTGCTAATGAAACTATTTTAGTAAAATTCAACTGTCTCAATTCTCGGGCGATCGCACCAAAAACTCGAGTTCCCTTTGGATTTCCTTCTTGATCAATGACAACTGCAGCATTGTCATCATAACGTATTATCATACCGTTATCACGTCTGAGTTCTTTACAAGTACGTACAATTACAGCTCTGATCACTTCTGATCTTTCTAGAGGCGTATTTGGGACTGCTTCCTTGATCACAGCAACAATAACGTCACCAATATGAGCATATCTACGATTACTGGCTCCTATGATTCGAATACACATCAATTCTCGGGCACCGCTATTGTCCGCTACATTCAAATGGGTTTGAGGTTGAATCATATCGTTTTTTGAATCTTTTTTTTAAGGTTTAATTTAAAGCACTGAAAGGACGAAGTAAAAAAAAAGAAACCCGCATTTTTTTGTACCCAAGATTTATTTCGACATTCCTATCCAGAAATAATGAATTGAGTTCTTATAGGCATTTTTGACGCCGCTATTGAAATAGCCTTTCGAGCGATATTTTCAGCGACTCCACTCATTTCATAAAGTATTCTACCCGGTTTAACGACGGCTACCCAATATTCGGGGGATCCTTTCCCGGACCCCATCCGGGTTTCCGTGGGTCTTACTGTAACTGGTTTGTCTGGAAATATACGTACCCATATTTTTCCGCCACGCCGTACATTTCGTGTCATTGCTCGGCGCCCTGCTTCGATTTGTCTAGATGTGATCCAAGCGGGTTCAAGTGCTTGAAGAGCATATCTGCCGAAACAAATATGATTACCTCGATAAGATATTCCTTTCATTCTTCCTCTATGTTGTTTACGGAATCTTGTTCTTTTGGGGTTATAATTGATGGTTCTTTCTCAATTCCATCTCTACTACAGAACTGGACATGAGAGTTTCTTCTCATCCAGCTCCTCGCGAATGAAAGGACTAAAAAAGATTTTATCAAGATATACAGGGATTTAATGAATAATATCCTGAAGCATAGTATTCTTTGAAATTTTTAAATTTCATCTAATTAATCTATTCTAAATTTGTATATCGTGTTTAGATATAGAATTCAAACATGTATATTCTATTTAGAGATAATCTCAATGTCTTTTTTTTTTTTACCATTCTAAAAATCTTTATTTTGTTTTGCCTTTTCCTATATCGGATCGATCAAAATTAATCAATCCAATAAAAATAAAATTTTCGCGGGCGAATATTTACTCTTTCAATATCTATTTCAGTTGTAGGGTTAGTTCATGACCTCTCCGAATAAAAGAATAGTTTAGTTCCCGGGTTCGTTCCGCCATCCCACCCAATAAATCATTAAGATTCATTTCCAATAGAATCTTCTTTATTCACGGGTTCCGTCGTTCCCATTGCTTCTCGATTAATGGTTAGGTCTGAATTCTCCAACGGAGTCCGTAATGCAATTTTTTCTTAAGTCAACTTTCTCAGTTTTTATTGGCTCGAGGCTCTTTATTTTTTTTTGTTCTATGAGCGGATTCATCGAATTTTGGATGAATCATTATTGATGCTGTATTACACTGTTGTTTATGAGATGACTCACAGACCTTACATATTGGAATCCTATATCATTGATATTTTCTTTCTCTCTTTCTCTCATCCTTCCATTTATCCGCATGCTTTTCTATTTTCCTGCACAACGTATAACTTTACAACCCATAATCAAATTGGGTTTTTGTATTTCTGCAAAAAAGCATTTCAGTTGCTACAACGATATAATCAATATATTATACCTTGACTGGTTCTTTGGATTCAGATAATGCGAAGCAATGAGTTGGTTATTAGTGCTATAGTTATTAGTTCATACTACAGGACGGTCCGTTTTTTTGAATCCTAGCCCTAAAAAAAACCAACGAGTCACACACTAAGCATAGCAATTATATAAAAAAATCAATCGAATTTTTATTCAACCCTATAGAATTGCGGAATTTCTCGTTTTTGTATTTCTCGTTTTTGTTTTGATTGAACATAAAAAGAGTTCATTCTTGGTTTGGTTCATTTCCATCAATGGGTAGACTCTAAAGACACGTAAAGTCTTATTTTTCTTCGTCTACAAATATCCAAATTTTGATTCCTAATACCCCGTATATAGTTCGAACTGTATAGGAACAATAATCAATTTTAGCTCCAATGGTTTGTAGAGGAACTCTACCTTCTCTGATCCATTCGGCGCGCGCAATTTCTTTTCCGTCAAGACGCCCTGCTATTTGGACTTGAATTCCTTTTGTATCTGCCTGTTCAGTTAATTCAATAGCTTTTTTCATTGCTTTGCGAAAAGAAACTCTGTTTTTTAATTGGCCCGCTATAAATTCGGCAAGAATATTGGGGTGTCCATAAGGATTTGCAATTCTTGTAATAGCAATGTTTATTTTTCGGTTCACACAATTAAGTTCTTTTTGTACATTCATCTGTAATTCTTCAATTCTTCGCGGTCTATTTTCTAGTAATAATTTTGGGAATCCTATATAGATTATGACTTGAATTAGATCAATTCTTTTTTGAATCTCTATCCGAGCAATTCCCTCAACACCGAAGGATATTCTCATATTTTTTTGTACATAATTCTTAATAACGTTTCGTATTTTTTGATCCTCTTGT